TTTATATGAATCCTATTCGGTTGAGACCAAAAAAAAAAATGACATTCCCATAAATTTACAAGGTAATATTTCCATTTCTTCATCAGAAGAGGAGTTCCTTTTGAAGACAGAATTGATTTTCCTTGATATCTGAAATAATGGATGAAAATATCCTTGAACAACCAAAGGATGGTATGAAAATCATTACGAAAAACCACTAAAAAATGTTCTATTTTTCCAAAAAAATGTGTTCGATCAAGAAAAGTTCTAGAGGATGTTGATCGTAAATGAGAAGATTGTTTACGCAGAAAAACGAATATGGATTCCGACTCATATACATGAAAATTATATAGGAACAGAAAAAATCTTTGATTCTCTTTTGAAAAAAAGAAATTCATTTGATTTTTTTGAGTAATAAGAATATTCCAATGATGATACTCGTAGAGAAAGAGTCTCAATAAGTGCAAAAAGGGGACATCTTGTATCCAACAACGAAGGATTTGAACCAATAGTTCCAGATGGATAGGATGGGGTATTAGGATATCTAATACATGATTTAAATGTGATAATTTATCCTCTAAAAAAGGAAATATGGAATGAATTGATCGTAAATTAATAGATTTGACTATTTCTTTTTTACCTTCTAGGGAAGATACTAATCGCAGTGAGAATGGAATTTCCACAATGACTGCAAACCCCTCTGATATCATTTGAGAATCAAAAATTTTATTATACCCAACTAATTGATTTTGATTCGAATCATTAGCCAAAAAAATCAAATGCTTCTGTTGATACATTTGAGTAATTAAACGTTTAACAATTAGTAAACTATATTTATTGGCATAACTTAAATTTTCCATAGGCTCATAAGGAATCGATTTATTTAACCCATGATCATGAGCAAGTGCATAAATGTATTCCTGAAAGAGAAGTGGATATAGGAAGTCTCGTTCTCGAGATCTATCTATCTTTAAATATCCTTGTAATTCCTCCATTTAAAATTAGATTTGAACCAAAGATGGGGATTTCTTGGGCCATCAAATGATACGAAACATAGTACGATACAGCCAAAACAAGGTATCCGGGCATATAGTAAAAAAAAAAAATAGATACCTTGGAGATGATTAATCAACGGATTCTCTCTTTTTCCATCCAATTGGGTTTTGTTCGTTATAAAATACCGAGATAGTTAGAAATCCTTTATTTTTGCAACCCGATCGCTCTTTTGACTTTAGAATAAATTTTGTTTCTCAATATACTGTTTCTTCTACACATTCGTCTCCACTCAAGGATATAGTTAATAGTTAGGATTCATAAAAAAAGTGGAGAATCCACTTTTAAGGTTATGAAATAACCTTTTCCCGCACCAGGGACTAATATATTTCTAACGTATAATTAGATCGGGTAATTATTCGAATTAAGAACAGAAGCTCGTTGCTTTTTTTTTGTTTCCCTATAATTTGAGCTTTTCGGCTCTATCCATTTATTCACTCGATCCAAGCATGAATTGGTTTTTTTGTACCGCTCTAAGAATTAAAACTCTAAGAATACAAACAAGATTTTGTACCGATCCCGTAAGGATTAAGCACTCTTATCTTAGAGTTATTCGTTTATACGACATGCTGTTTTTTCCATTCATTCCCTCTCAGGATCAGTCGTGGTCTTACAAACTCTACCAATGGTATGGACGAATCCGTTGCTTCATCCAAATGTGTAAAAAATTCTAGCCGCACTTAAAAGCCGAGTACTCTACCGTTGAGTTAGCAACCCAAAAATTTCATTATGACGTGTAGATACGATCGGAAAAAAAAGGAAAAATAGATTTTTCCTTTTTTTTTATTCAGAAGAGACTTCTTGTGTTGTGTCAATCGAATCCACGGAACCCATCACTTACATGAAGTTAAGTAAAAAAGAAAAACTTATAGGTCGTGGATAATGTAGATCTATTTATCCATGATCAATTATATTTGATCAATACACTATTGTCAATATGAGCGTCGAGAAAAGAAATTCAAAGAATCCCATAATAAGGACTTTTGTTGGATTGGCACTTCATAGATAACCTACATAGAGAATATAAAGAGAATAAAAAAAGTGTAAATGTAGAAAAGAAATAAGGAAGAATAAAATCTCGAGTTTATTCAATATTCATAAAGGTACATTTATAATTATATTATCCCATATGATCTCATATTACTTTACTATATTTATATATTATTATATATATATATAATAGATTAGAATATTAGATATATAAAATCAATATGAATAGAACAAAAAAATGGGGAAAGGAGGAGGGGAATAGTGAAGAAAAAATGACACAAAGCTAGCCTAGGGGCACCCCTTCTTTCTTTTTAATTTTTTTGTAATTAACGCGAAGTTCCTTAAGTATCTCTGGCTTCTTTGAAATATAATGAATGGTTCCCGTAGGTTGAGCTCCTTTTTCAAGTAAATTTTTCAAGTAAATATAGAATAGCGAGAACGTTTGAATAAGTTTGATTCTTTATTGGATCGTAAAAACCCACTTTCCGAAGATCTCTTCCTTCTCTTCGGGATCGAACATCAATTGCAACGATTCGATAGATAGCTTATTGGGATAGATATAGATGAACAATTCCTCCCTTAGAAACGTATAGGAGGCTTTTTCCTCGTACGGCTTGAGAAAGAATGATTCAAATTTAATAATTATACTCTACTTATAGTTATAGTATATATATATAGTCATAGTATATATAGTAGCAAATAGATCCATAAAATCATCAAACCAATTCAATTAAACTATGACAATGATTTTAGTCGTTTTTTATTCTTCCTTCCCGAAAAAACCGAAAAGAAAAAATAATTCGTATTTATAACTCAAGTTGGACAATTCTCAAAGAGTTCAAAGGAAAAAACCCGATGGCATTTCATTTATTGAGCTGTCTCTAACCAATTTTTTTGTCTCGTTTAGAATCAATTTTTTTTAATTTTTAATTACTTATTCTGCTTCTGCTCAAATTGTGGAGACAATTGAAAATGGCGTTTTCTTCTTCCGGGATCGTTTATCTTTGTTTTGAATCATTGGGTTTAGACATTACTTGATCCTTAATCGTTTCAAAAAGGCCTTTTGTGATTTATTGACTATCGAAGAATCATACGAACGATTGATTCCCGCGCGATACACTTTTGATCGAAATAGTTTTTCCAATTTCAACAAAAGTTTCAAATCCAAAAGGGGATTTTGTTAGAATTGAATCTTTTCAATTTCTATATCGAAGATATGCTTACGAAGTTGTTCCGACTTATTGATTAAGGAAACACAAATCATCATAAACATAATATATTGAATTTATTTTCCAATTGAATCATCAATGATTTCACCCAGCTACATAAAAAAAAACAAAGAATAAAATGATAACAAAGTAATGGATGTAATAAAGTAAAGTCAATAGAATGTATAAAACAACCCTCTGATACAATCATTACATGGATTTACAATTCTAAACTAGAACCCAATGCGAAATCAAAAAAATTAGGTAAAAAAAATACATCTGTTACATATTGAACTTTCTTTTTTTGTTAATTTGTTAATAAGATCCGGAGGACAGACATCCATATTCAAATTTATACCACCCATTGCGGATTAACTCCCATCTACTGACAAATTTTATGGGTCTCATGAGTCCTAAATAAAAAAGGAAGGTCCTCTTACGGTATGCTGGACAATCTTGTATAAGTGAAAAGACAAACAGATACATATTTTTTTTTACCCAAAACAAGTTTGTTTTGGGAGTCTTAATCCCAGTGATGCAATTAAATTAGTACCAAAGCCCCCTACCTACTGTTTAGAATTCAGCATCAAGATAGAATTAGTACCCTATTTTCTTTAGAGATAAGAATATAAAAGAAATAAGGAATATGGGGCTTTCACATTTCGATTCAGAATGCAGGATTGATAATTCAAATAAAATAAATAGATATAGGACGTAAAGTTTTTCTAAGTAACTAACTTCAATATGAAGTTGAGCAAGACATGCCACTGAACATCCTATTTTATTTTTTTTTATTTATTAGAAATTTTACATTGATCCATATTCCTATCCTATCCAGGATCACAAATAGATTCTGTATGTCATCGGTACTCGGATTTGGTTTGTGAGAAAGAAAGTCAAAGATATGATTCTTTTCTGAGTCATTTTAATTATAATATAAATCATAAACAAGGAACTAGAACTATTAAATAAACATTACACTCTTAAACTAAAGAGAAGATTTTTAAAAGAACAAAAAAATCTTTATGAATTGGACGGCTCTGGGACGGAAGGATTCGAACCTCCGAGTCGCGGGACCAAAACCCGTTGCCTTACCACTTGGCCACGCCCCATTGAAATTTCTATTCAACACTAATAAACACTAATATAGGTATTAGTTGTTCGTCAATTCCCGCCCAAATATCTATGGAATCCATTAGATTGTTACTAAGATTTGACACGTGTAGTTGTAAAATAAAACTGAATTTATTGATCATTACATAGAATTCAATTAAGATATTGTATGAAAATACGATTCCTTCTATTTTCGTTTGAGAATAGAAGGATTTTTGATTGGGTTAGTCAAAGAAAAAGAAGGATTTTTTGGTCTATTTGAACTTTCTTCATTTTTACCTTATATCGATAACTCAATCAAAATACAATTATCTCCAAGAATAAAACATTTGTTATGCTTAATATCTTTAGTTTGATCTGTATCTATCTTAATTCTATACTTCATTCGAGTCATTTTTTCTTTGCCAAATTGCCCGAGGCTTATGCTTTTTTCAATCCAATCGTAGATGTTATGCCAGTCATACCTTTGTTCTTTTTTCTCTTAGCCTTTGTTTGGCAAGCTGCTGTCAGTTTTCGATAAAATCTTTAATACTGTCCTACAAACAAAACATTCATGATTTTTTCAATAAAAAAAAGATTCTAACAATCAATTGATAAGATCAGATAAGTCTTACATTGTGAACCCTCAATTCAAACATGGAAATTCTTGGATAAGCGCGATGAATCGAGATCACCTCACTTCCTCATTCTAACCTTCTACTTCCAGTGAACAAGGACCCTATACCTATATAGTATAGGGTCCCCACAATAAAAAACTAATTGAATTGTGTTGTGCGCATAAAAGATAATTTTCATACCGAAAGAGTCTTCTTGTCTTAGTCTTATTACAAATGAATTTATGAAACTTCCTTTCTTTTAGAGAAACCACTTTATTTCTTGGTTTGGTGTCAAAATGGAATATGTGGTATAAAAATGGATAATCTATTCCCTTTTTACCAAAAATGATCTTATCTTGGAGATTTTGTAATGCTTACTCTCAAACTCTTCGTTTACACAGTGGTGATATTCTTTGTTTCTCTCTTCATCTTCGGATTCCTATCTAATGATCCGGGACGTAATCCTGGACGTGAGGAATAAAAAAATAAGGGATTTTTTCTTGCTTGATTTCTGAATTTTATTATGATTTTATCTATTCTAGATATCTAACTATGCTATGATAAAAAAGTGCTCGAGATTTTATTTCGAATTTGAAATAAAATCTCAAGTCATCAGAATAAAGATAAACGGAAAGAGAGGGATTCGAACCCTCGGTACGAATAACTCGTACAACGGATTAGCAATCCGACGCTTTAGTCCACTCAGCCATCTCTCCCAATTAAACAAAGGATAATTACTATGTTACACATGAAGTAAAGAAATACACATGAAGTAAAGAAAAAATCTTTCTTTTTCTTTCTTTATTCTAGACTATAGAATCAATTATAGATACCACTACAAAAGATACAAATTTTTTAAGTTTTTCAGCAATTAAATTACATTTAGATAACGGGAATACCCGCAAAAAATAAAGTAAATTAAATAAAGAATACCCCTTTTTTCGATTTCGTATGAAAGCTTCTTTTATTCCCCGGCCTGGATAGGTACTGACCAGGCCGTTTATTGTTTTGTTCCAATGAATCATACATGAAATTATTCATCTGATTTGAAATCAAAAATACATTGCATCAACAACAATATAGGTGTTTTTTTTATTCCTATGATATAGGCGATATAGGATATAAATGCCATTTCTTATTATTCATGTTATTTTCCAACTTTTATTTTCTCGATTTAGAATCTAAAAAAGAATAAAATAGAGCTGTGGATTCTTACACAATTTCTTTTTATGTTCTGACTTCAATGGTTCTTTCGGACCACACCTGTCACTAAATAACTCACCCAAGATAGAACTTGTTATTTCAATAGGCTTTCCTTTGCCTATCTCATCAAGTTCTCCCCGAAAAAAACGTCAACATTCTAATTTCATTATTTTGTTCCGTTCCGATCCTATCTTGATTACGTACGATGATCTTGTTCGACAAATGATCCATTCATATACAATAATCACATTGTAGCGGGTATAGTTTAGTGGTAAAAGTGTGCTTCGTTCTATTAACAACTGAAATAGTTAAGGGGTCTTTCGGTTTTATTCATATTCCGTTCCGATTAAAAACTTTATTTCTTAGAAAGGATTTCATCCTTTACCTCTCAATAAACGATTTGAGGAAGAATATACATTCTCGTGATTTGTATCCAAAGGTCAATTATAAATATTATAAATTCCCAAAATTGGATTATGGAATCGCGAAGCATAATTTTTTTTGAATTGGATAAAGACTTCCAATTGAATGAGTATGAGTAAAGAATCCATGGAGGGAGATACACAAAGTATTTTTCTAATCGTAACTAGATCTTCAATTTTTTTTTAGAGGGGAGATTGGAGCAAAATAGCTATAAAAATTAAACGATGACTTTGGTTTACTAAAGCCATCTATATATTGTTTCAGCTCGGTGGAAACACAATTATTTTCCTCAGGATTCGCGCAAGTAGAAATAAAGAACGAAGTAACTAGAAGGATTTGTTATAATTCCACTCTTCTAGAGGGATCATCTAAAAAGCGAGTTGTTTTGGATGCATTCAGGCAGAAAAGCTGACATAGATGTTATGGTTCTAATTTTTTTATTTGTATTACGTTTACGACTTAGATCTGGGACTCGATCTTCCATAAAGGAGCCGAATGAAACCAAAGTTTCATGTTCGGTTTTGAATTAGAGACGTTCAAATTTTAAATGATGAATTGACGTCGACTATAACCCCTAGCCTTCCAAGCTAACGATGCGGGTTCGATTCCCGCTACCCGCTATAGCTATATATTTATTATGATAATAACGCATATATCATTAATGTGAATAAATGTAAATACACCCCTTTTTTATTCCCGAAATTCTTTCACATACAATCCAAAAATTTTTTTACGAGCAGGATATCAAGATAGGAAAGGCAAAAAATTAGAAATAAAAAAGTCGGAATGAAAAGCGTCCATTGTCTAATGGATAGGACAGAGGTCTTCTAAACCTTTTGTATAGGTTCAAATCCTATTGGACGCAATTTATTTCCATCTATTTTTTAGATTTCATTTCTATGTCAAAAATATTTGAATGATTTGAATGAGAGAAG